AATGAAGTGCCTGATTAAAGGGTTACCTTGATAGGGTAAATTAAGTAAATAAATTACCTTAATTAAATATTTTTACATAAGATAGAATTAAACTATCCCATTTAGTATCAAAAACTAATGTGCATCATATACCTAGATGTAAAAAAAGGTTAAGCTAATTAAGCTAATGGGTTCATACCCCATTCATAGAGGAATTAATCCTCTCCTTTTTAATGACCAACAAGTCTACAAAACTTCTTTTCCTATCAACATTAATGATAGGAACGATCCTGTCCATCTCATCAAACTCTTGATTAGGAGTTTGAATAGGACTAGAGATCAACTTACTATCATTTATTCCCATATTAACAAGAAATAAAAACAAAATAATAAATGAATCATCAATTAAATATTTTATTGTTCAAGCAATAGCATCAACAATATTATTATTCTCTATTTTATTTATTCAAATAAAATATCAAATAATATGAAAAAGAGAATTAATTCCTTCAATAATAGTTAGATCAAGATTATTATTAAAAATTGGTGCTGCTCCCTTTCATTTTTGATTTCCAGAAGTTATAGGAATATCATCATGAATTAATTGTTTAACATTAATAACATGGCAAAAAATTGCTCCAATAATAGTTTTATCATACTGTATTCAATTAAGAACATTTATATTCACAATTACTATTTTGAGAATTATTATTGGAGCAATAGGAGGATTAAATCAAACATCACTACGACAATTAATAGCATATTCATCAATTAGTCATTTAGGATGAATGATTAGATCTTTAATAGTAAGAGAAAATGTATGAGAAATATATTTTATTGTTTATTCTCTATTAAGATTGATTATAATTTTGTTGTTTAAACAAATAAATTTATTCTCATTAAATCAAATCTATTCATCAGCAAATATAAAACCAGAAACTAAATTTATTATATTTATGGTTTTACTTTCATTAGGAGGTTTACCCCCTTTCTTAGGATTCTTACCTAAATGAATTGTTATAAACTCACTTGTAGAAAATAATATAACAGTCATAATAACAATCATAGTAATATTAACAATAATTACACTATATTACTACATACAAATTAGATTTTCAGCTTTTATTTTATCCTATTCAGAAAATTCATGATTAATAATTAACAAAACAAATAAATCTAGAATTATTTTATCAATAACAGTAATAATTTCAACTATAGGCCTAATATTAACCTCAATACTAATTTCCTTATCTTAAGGACTTAAGTTAAATAAACTAATAACCTTCAAAGTTATAATTAAAAGAATAATCTTTTAGGCCTTAGTAATTTATTTACACCTATAGAATTGCAGTCTAAAATCATAATTGAATATAAAGCCAATAATAAGAGAGAAAAATTCTCATAAATAGATTTACAATCTATCACCTATTATTTCAGTCATCTTATCGCAAAAATGATTGTTTTCAACAAACCATAAGGATATTGGTACTTTATATTTTATATTTGGAGCATGAGCTGGAATAGTAGGAACATCAATAAGAATAATTATTCGAGCAGAACTAGGACAACCAGGAATACTAATTGGAAATGATCAAATTTATAATGTAATTATTACAGCTCATGCATTTGTAATAATCTTCTTTATAGTTATACCTATTATAATTGGAGGATTTGGTAATTGACTTGTCCCATTAATAATCGGGGCACCAGATATAGCATTTCCACGAATAAATAATATAAGATTCTGACTTTTACCACCTTCATTGACTCTACTCCTCTCATCTTCCATAGCAGATAATGGAGCTGGTACTGGATGAACAGTTTACCCACCACTTGCCGGAGCTATAGCTCATGGAGGAACATCAGTTGATTTAGCAATTTTCTCATTACATCTTGCTGGTGTGTCATCAATCTTGGGTGCAGTTAATTTTATTACAACAGCAATTAATATACGTTCAGAAAGAATAACTTTAGACCAAACACCACTATTTGTATGATCAGTAGCTATTACAGCTTTACTTCTATTATTGTCACTTCCAGTATTAGCAGGAGCTATTACAATATTATTAACTGATCGAAATTTAAATACATCATTCTTTGACCCTGCAGGTGGAGGTGATCCAATTTTATATCAACATCTATTCTGATTCTTTGGGCATCCAGAAGTATATATTTTAATTCTACCTGGATTTGGTATTATTTCTCACATTGTCTGTCAAGAAAGAGGAAAAATTGAATCATTTGGAACATTAGGAATAATCTACGCAATATTATCAATTGGACTTATAGGATTTATTGTTTGAGCACATCATATATTCACAGTAGGAATAGATGTAGATACACGAGCATATTTTACATCAGCAACAATAATTATTGCTATTCCAACTGGAATTAAAGTATTTAGTTGAATAGCTACACTTTATGGAACAAAATTTAAATTCAATCCACCATTATTATGATCACTAGGATTCATTTTCTTATTTACAATTGGTGGATTAACAGGATTAGTATTAGCAAATTCATCACTTGATATTATTTTACATGACACTTATTATGTTGTAGCACACTTTCATTACGTATTATCTATAGGAGCAGTATTTGCAATTATAGGAGGTATTATTCAATGATATCCCTTATTTACTGGATTAACCATAAATAACACATGATTAAAAATTCAATTTACAATTATATTTATTGGAGTAAATTTAACATTTTTTCCTCAACACTTCTTAGGATTAGCAGGAATACCTCGACGATATTCAGATTATCCTGATGCTTATACATCATGAAATGTAATTTCTAGTATCGGATCAACTATTTCAATTGTAGGAATTATTATATTTATTGTTATTATATGAGAAAGTATAATTATAAAACGATCAATTATATTTAGATCTAACATAAGAAGATCAACAGAATGATTACAAAATAATCCACCTGCAGAACACAGTTATTCAGAACTACCATTAATTTCTAGATTCTAATATGGCAGACTAGTGCAATAGATTTAAGCTCTAAATATAAAGGTTTAACCTTTTATTAGAAAATGGCAACATGATCAAACTTATCATTACAAGACAGAGCTTCACCTTTAATAGAACAATTATCATTCTTTCATGATCATACAATAGTAGTAGTATTATTAATTACTGTAATTGTTGGATATGCACTAAGATATATATTAATTATTTCTTATACAAGACGAAATTTACTTCATGGACATTTAATTGAAACTATTTGAACAACTCTACCAGCTATTACATTAATTTTTATTGCATTACCGTCACTACGACTACTTTATTTACTTGATGATTCTATAGACGCTATAATTACAATTAAAACAATTGGACGTCAATGATATTGAAGTTATGAATATTCTGACTTTATAAATATTGAATTTGATACATATATAACACAAGAAAATGATTTAAAAATTAATAGATTTCGATTAATTGATGTAGATAACCGAACTATTTTACCAATAAATTATGAAATTCGAGTTTTAACTAGTGCATCAGATGTACTTCATTCATGAGCTGTACCAGCATTAGGAATTAAAATTGACGCAACACCAGGACGATTAAATCAAAGAACATTTACAATAAACCGACCTGGCTTATTCTTTGGACAATGCTCAGAAATTTGTGGAGCAAATCATAGATTTATACCAATTGTAATTGAAAGAACCTCAGTTAATATATTTATTAAATGATTATCTAAAATAATTTAAGGAGTTAGTTAAAAATAACATTAGAGTGTCAATCTAAAATAACTAATAATTAGTACACCTTGGCTTCAGATGGCTGAAAGTAAGTAATGGTCTCTTAAACCAAAAAATAGTAAATTAACAAATACTTCTGATGAAGAATAAAAATCTAAATCCCTCAAATATCCCCTTTAATATGATTTTCACTATTTATTATATTTTCTATTGTATTAATTATATTCAACCAAATAAATTTTTTCTCTTTTAAACCTAAAATTTTAGAAAATAAAAGAAAAATAGAAATTGAAAGTAAAAAATTAAACTGAAAATGATAACAAATTTATTCTCAACATTTGATCCATCAACTAATTTATTCAATTTATCATTAAATTGAACTAGAACATTTTTAGGTTTATTATTAATTCCATTATTATTTTGATTAACTCCATCACGAATAAATATTATTTGAAACAAATTAAATATAAATCTTCATAATGAATTTAAAACCTTATTAGGAACAAATTCATTTAATGGAACAACATTTATTTTTATTTCAATCTTTATTATAATAATATTTAATAATTTTATAGGATTATTCCCTTATATCTTTACAAGAACCAGACATATAACTCTTACATTTACAATTGCATTACCAATATGATTTAGATTTATATTATTTGGTTGAATTAATCATACTAACCACATATTTAAACACTTAGTTCCTCAAGGAACACCTATATTACTTATATCATTTATAGTATTAATTGAAACAATTAGAAATATAATTCGACCTGGAACATTAGCAGTACGAATAGCAGCAAATATAATCGCAGGACATTTATTATTAACACTTCTAGGAAATACAGGACCATCAATAGCAATAAGTATAATTTCATTTTTAATTATTGGACAAATAATATTATTAATACTAGAATCAGCAGTAGCTATAATTCAAGCTTATGTATTTTCTATTTTAAGCACTCTTTATTCTAGAGAAGTATACTAAACATATGTTAACAATAAATTCAAATCACCCATTTCATTTAGTAGACTATAGACCTTGACCATTAACAGGAGCAATTGGAGCAATAGTTATAGTTTCAGGATTAGCAAAATGATTTCATTTATTTAATATTAATTTATTTATAATTGGAATAGGAATTACATTACTTACAATAATTCAATGATGACGAGATGTAACTCGAGAAGGAACATATCAAGGATTACATACAGAATTTGTATCAATTGGACTACGATGAGGTATAATTTTATTTATTTCATCAGAAGTATTATTTTTTATATCATTCTTCTGAGCTTTTTTTAGAAGAAGATTATCACCAACTATTGAATTAGGAATATTATGACCTCCAATAGGAATCCATCCATTTAATCCTATACAAATTCCATTACTTAATACAGCTTTACTTTTAGCATCTGGAGTTACTGTAACCTGAGCACATCATAGACTTATAGAATCAAATCATACCCAAACACTTCAAGGCTTATTTTTTACAGTATTATTAGGAATTTACTTTTCAATACTTCAAGCATATGAATATTGAGAAGCCCCTTTTACTATCGCTGATGCAATTTATGGATCAACATTCTTTGTTGCAACAGGTTTTCACGGATTACATGTAATTATTGGAACAATATTTCTTCTAGTATGTTTTTTTCGACACTCAATAAATCAATTCTCACCAAGTCATCATTTTGGATTTGAAGCAGCCGCATGATATTGACACTTTGTAGATATAGTATGATTATTTTTATATATTTCAATCTATTGATGAGGTAGATAATTGTTTTTCTAGTATAAATAGTACATTTGACTTCCAATCAAAAAGATTGATTATTAATCAAGAAAAACAATTTTGATTTTATCAACAAGAACTATAATTAGATTTATTATACCAATATTAATTATAACTATCTCAACCATCTTAGCTAAAAAATTAATTAATGAACGAGAAAAAAGATCACCATTTGAGTGTGGATTTGACCCAAAAAGTTCTGCTCGAATACCTTTTTCACTACGATTTTTCTTAATTGCAGTAATCTTTTTAATTTTTGATGTAGAAATCGTATTAATTTTACCAATTATCATTATTTTTAAAACATCTAACATTATAACCTGAACAATAGTAACAATATTTTTCATTATTATTTTATTAATAGGATTATATTATGAATGAAAACAAGGAGCTCTTCAATGAGTAAATTAAGGGTTATAGTTAAAAATAACATTTGGGTTGCATTCAAAAAGTATTGAATTGATCAATTAACCTTAATAAAAATAAGAAGTGAAAAATCACAATCAGTTTCGACCTGAAAAATGGTAATAATTACCCTTATTTATTAATTGAAGCCAAAATTAGAGGCATATTACTGTTAATAATATAATTGAACTATATAGTTCCAATTAAGGAAATGTAAAGTCAATATAAAAGCTGCTAACTTATTATATTAGCGGTTAAACTCCGTTAACATTTCTATTTATATAGTTTAAATAAAACATTACATTTTCACTGTAAAAACAATATTAACTTATATTTATAAATATATCTAAAAATAAAAATATTTCCTTAACATCTTCAGTGTCAAACTCTAATAATAAGCTATTTAGATATTAAATAAAAAATAATATAATTAAAATAAATATTCAAAAAATAAAAGTTAAAAGATAAATTTTAAAATTAGAATCATATCAACACTGAATATAATTAATTAAATAAATAAATAAATTATATAAACCTTGACCACCTAAAATCTCACCTCAACCATAATCAAAAGATTTACATGAATAATAACTAAACTTTAAAGGTAAATAAACAATAAATTTAGTTGAAAGAAAAGGTATAAATCATATTGAACCTATAAATATTACAAAAGATAATATATTTATAGAAAACAATTTATAAGAAAAACTTGATTTAAAAATAAAATAACCAAAATAAGATCCTAAAATAACAACAGTTATAGTTAAAAATTTTAAATAATATGGTAAAACAATTATACAAGGAATTGGAAAAATTAATCAAGAAAGTAAACTACCTCCAAAAATAGAAACAAATAATAAAGAAATTATTCCAAAAGAAATAAAAAAACCTTTATCATTAAATGAAAAACTTGAATAAAAATTATTATTACCAAATATTGAATAATAAAATAAACGAAAAGAATAAGAAGCAGTTAAACCTGTAGAAAAGAAATATATAAAAAAAATTAATAAATTAATTCATCTAAAACAAACTATCTCCAAAATTAAATCTTTTGAATAAAACCCAGCTAAAAAAGGTATTCCACATAAAGATAAACTAGAAACATTAAAACAAATTGAAGTTAAAGGTATAAAATTAACAATTGAGCCCATAAAACGAATATCCTGTGAATCCTTTAAATTATGAATTATTGAACCTGCACATATAAATAATAATGCCTTAAATAAAGCATGAGATAATAAATGAAAAAAAGCAATCTTTGGAAAACCTATAGATAAAATTCTCATTATTAAACCAAGTTGTCTCAAAGTAGATAAGGCAATAATTTTCCTTAAATCAAACTCATAATTTGCTCCAAGTCCAGCTATAAATATAGTTAAACAACCAATAAATAATAAAAATGAACCATAATTATAAAAATAAATCATAGGTCTAAAACGAATTAATAAATAAATACCTGCAGTAACCAAAGTAGAAGAATGAACTAAAGCAGAAACAGGAGTAGGAGCAGCTATAGCTGCAGGAAGTCAAGAAGAAAAGGGAATCTGAGCTCTCCTTGTTATAGCCGCCAAAATAATTAATATTGTAATAAACTTTATTTCAAAAGAATAAGAAATAAAATCATAATAATAAATATAATTCCAACCTCCAAAATTTATTATTCAAGCAATAGAAATTAAAATTGAAACATCACCAATACGATTAGATAAAGCAGTTAATATACCAGCATTATAAGACTTTACATTTTGATAATAAATTACTAAACAATAAGAAACTAACCCTAAACCATCTCATCCTAACAAAATTCTAATTAAATTTGGACTAATAATTAAAAAACCCATTGAAAAAATAAATATTAAAACAATAATAATAAAACGATTTATATTCCTTTCACCTTGTATATAATCCTCTCTATAATAAATTACTAAAGAAGAAATATATATAACAAAAGATATAAAAATTAAAGATATTCAATCTAAAATTAAAGTCATAACAACTATTGAACCATTTAAATTAAAAAGTTCTCATTCAACAAAAATTCTATAATCAATTATTAAATAATAAATTCCTAAAGTAAAAATTAAAGTTCTTGATAAAAATAAAGAAAAAAAACTTAAAGAACAAATAGAAAATAAATTCACGACCTAAGATGAAAAATTCATATCATTGATTCCACAAAACAATATTTTAATTAAAATACTTAAGCAAAATTAAACAAAAAAATATTCACCCTTTAAACATAAAAAATTTAAAGGAAATCAATGTAAAAATAAAAGATGATATTCACGAAAATAACCAAGAGTAAAAGTATACACACCAGCAAAATATAATCCATGTTGAGAATAAGAATACATATATAAAGTATAAACAGCTCTAAAAAAAGACAAAAAAATTAAAGCTAAAAATATAAAAGAAGATCATGATATAATTCCATTAAATAAACTTAATTCACCAATTAAATTCAATGAAGGTGGAGAAGCTATATTAGAAGAACTTAAAAGAAACCACCAAAGAGTTATTCTTGGTATAAGATTAATTATACCTTTATTAATTAATATACTTCGTCTACCTAAACGTTCATAAATAATATTTGATAAACAAAATAAACCAGAGGAACATAAACCATGACCAATTATTAAAGATAAAGAACCTATACAACCTCATCAATTTATAGTTATTAAACCACCAATAACCATGCTTATATGAGCAACAGAAGAATAAGCAATTAAAGATTTTAAATCAACCTGACGAAAACAAATAAATCTAACAATAACTCCTCCTGATAAACCTAAAGATAACCAAAAATAATTAAATTTTAATCCTAAATAAGAAATAATTTTTATTACACGAAAAATACCATAACCTCCTAATTTTAATAAAACACCAGCTAAAATTATTCTACCAGAAATAGGTGCCTCAACATGAGCCTTTGGTAATCATAAATGAAATAAAAATATTGGCATTTTAACTAAAAAAGCCAAAATTAAAAAAACATAAAATATAAAATAATAAGAACCAAAATCAAACAATAAAGGAAAATATAAAGTATTTAAATAATTATAAATATTAAATAAAACTAATAATAATGGTAATCTAGCAATTAAAGTATAAAAAATCAAATAAATACCAGCTTGAAGACGTTCAGGTTGATAACCTCAACCTAAAATCAAAAACAAAGTAGGAATTAATCTAGCTTCAAAAAAAATATAAAAAGATAATAATCTTAAACTAGAAAAGGAACAATATAATATAATTAAAAGAACTAAAATAATAAAAACAAAAAAATTTGAATAATAAGAAAATAAATAAATTGAACATCTAGCCATAATTATTAAAGAACAAATTCAAAATCTTAATAAAATTAAACTAAAAGAAAAAAAATCAACCCCAAAATAATATCTAATTATATTTAAATCACAATATGAATAAACACAAACTATAAAAATAAAACTAAACAAAAATATTAAAGAATGAACCAACCATCAAGAATTATTTAATAAACAAAGAGGGATTAAAAAAACAATTATAAACAAATATTTTAACATAAAGATAATCTAAAAGAATTTAAAAAATCATTACCATGAGAACGAATTATAGAAACTAAAATAGATAAACCTAAAGCACCTTCACAAACAGAAAAAATCAAAAAAACGACAAGAAAAAAATAATCATAATCAAATTCAATAAGATAAACAACAATTAATATAAATAAAGAAAGAACAATATATTCTAATCTTAATAAAACTATTAATAAATGTTTACGTTTTGAAGAAAAAACATAAACACCAGCAAAATAAATTAATAAAGAAGTAAAAATAGAAAATATAAACATTAGTTTTAATAGTTTAAAAAAAACATTGGTCTTGTAAACCAAAAATAAGGTATGCCCCCCATTTTAAAACTTCAGGAATAGAAATATTCTATCTTTGATCTCCAAAATCAATATTTTTAATAAAACTAACCCCTGAAATGATAAAAATAGTAATTATAGCTTTATCAACTGTAATAAATATTAATTTTATTAAATTAAATCATCCAATATCAATAATAATTTTTATTATTTTACAAACTTTCCTTATTGGATTAATAAGTGGAACTATTATAGAAAGATTTTGATTATCATATATTTTATTTTTAACATTTCTTGGAGGTATACTAGTATTATTTATTTATATTTCAAGAATTGCATCAAATGAAATATTTCAACCAAAATCAATAACTATAATACTTTCATTTATCTTATGAACCATTATTATTTTTATAATAATTATTATAGACATAATAATATTTATAGATTTTTTTAAAAATACAGAAACTATAAACATTAATAATCTAATTAATTATCAAGAAATAACATTTTCATTACAAAAACTATATAATAACCCAACATTCATTATTACAATAACAATAATAATTTATCTATTTCTAGTATTATTAGCAGTAGTAAAAATTACCAATATTAATCAAGGACCTATTCGTAAAATAAAATAATAACTAATGAATAAACCTATTCGATTAAAACATCCTTTATTTAAAATTATTAATAATTCTTTAATTGATTTACCTGCACCAACAAATATTTCATTTTGATGAAATTTTGGTTCCCTATTAGGTTTATGTTTAATAATTCAAATCATAACAGGTTTATTTTTAGCTATACATTACACTTCAAATATTGAAATAGCATTTAGAAGAGTAATTCATATTTGTCGAGATGTAAATAATGGATGAATTATTCGAACCTTACATGCTAATGGAGCATCAATATTTTTTATTTGTATTTATTTTCATATTGGTCGAGGAATTTATTATGGATCATATATATATATACATACTTGAATAATTGGAACAATCATTTTATTTTTGGTTATAGCAACTGCATTTATAGGTTATGTTTTACCATGAGGACAAATATCATTTTGAGGAGCAACAGTAATTACTAATTTACTATCAGCAATTCCTTATTTAGGTATAGATTTAGTACAATGAGTATGAGGAGGATTTGCTGTTGATAACGCCACATTAAATCGATTTTTTACCTTTCATTTTGTTTTACCATTTATAATCACTGCTATAGTAGTAATTCATTTATTATTTCTTCATCAAACAGGATCTAATAATCCATTAGGAATTAATAGAAATATTGAAAAAATTCCTTTCCATCCTTATTTCACATTTAAGGATTCAATTACATTTATTATAATAACATCATTATTAATTTTATTATGTTTAATTAATCCTTATTTATTAGGAGATCCTGACAATTTCGTGCCAGCAAATCCTTTAGTTACACCAGTTCATATTCAACCTGAATGATATTTTCTATTTGCATATGCAATCTTGCGATCAATTCCTAATAAACTAGGCGGAGTTATTGCACTATTTATATCAATTAGAATCTTAATAATTCTTCCATTTTATAATAAAACACTATTTCGAGGAATTCAATTTTATCCAATTAATCAAATTATATTTTGAACTATAATAATTATTGTAATTTTATTAACATGAATTGGAAAACGACCTGTAGAAGAGCCCTATATCATAACTGGACAAATTTTAACAGTAATTTACTTTTTTTATTTTATTATTAATGTTCATATTTCAAATATATGAAATAATTTAATTAAATAATTAATAAAATAGTTAATTAGCTTAGGTAAAGCATATGTTTTGAAAGCATAGTTATAGAAGTTTAACTCTTCTATTAACTTATTCTAAAAAAATTTCACTAAATAATTTTTATTAATAAAACCTTAAATCCAACAAAAAAAAATAAAAAATTTAAAGATAATGGTAAAAAACCCCTTCATGCTAAATATATTAACTTATCATAACGAAAACGAGGTAAAGTTCCACGAATTCAAATAAAAGAAAAAGATATAAAAGCAAGCTTTAAAAAAAAAATAAAAGAATAAAAATCACCACCTAAAAAAACTAAAGATAAAAGTATTCTTATAAAAATAATTCTTGTATATTCAGCCAAAAAAATTAAAGTAAATCCACCACCACCATACTCAATATTAAATCCAGAAACTAATTCAGACTCTCCCTCAGCAAAATCAAAAGGAGTTCGATTAGTTTCCGCTAAACAGGAAGCAAAACATGCTAAAAATAAAGGAAAAGAAATAATGATAAATCAACAATAAATCTGATAATTAAAAAAATCAAATATATTAAATCTACCAATTAAAATAATTAAAGATAATAAAATTAAAGCTAATCTTACTTCATAAGAAATAGTTTGAGCAACAGAACGTATTGAACCTAATAAAGAATAATTTGAATTAGATGATCAACCAGAAATTATTACAGTATAAACACCTAATCTAGTACAACATATAAAAAATAAAAATCCATAAGAAAATGAACACATATAAGTTAAATAAGGAAATACAACCCAAATAACTAAAGAAATTATTAAATTAAAAATAGGAGAAAAATAATATAGTAAATAATTTGATAAAATAGGAATAGACTGTTCCTTACAAATCAATTTAATAGCATCACTAAAAGGTTGAGGAATACCAATTAACCCAACTTTATTAGGACCTTTACGAATTTGAATATAACCTAATACTTTTCGTTCTAATAAAGTTAAAAAAGCAACACTAATTAAAACACAAATTAATAATAAAAGAAAATTTAAAATAAATATAAATAAATCATAAAATATCAATACTATTTGTAAAATAAATCTACATTAATGAATTCTAAATTCAACACATTAATCTGTCAAAATAGTAATATTAAATTAAATCAATTAATAAAATATAATCCAATTATATGGTCCTTTCGTACTAATATAAAAAAATTAACTTAAGATAGAAACCGACCTGGCTTACGCCGGTCTGAACTCAGATCACGTAAGAATTTAAAGGTCGAACAGACCTAATTTATGGGCTACTGCACCCAAAATTATTCTTAATCCAACATCGAGGTCGCAATCTGCTTTGTCAATATGAACTCTCAAAAACAATTACGCTGTTATCCCTAAGGTAACTAAATCTTATGATCATAAATTATGGATCATAATAAACATAAATCAATGATTTTATTATGAAGAGTTTATTTATTCTTCATATCACCCCAACAAAACATTATCTTAAAATATAAAAAAAACAACTAAAAATTATATAAAAATAAAATGTTAAGCTCTATAGGGTCTTCTCGTCTTAAATAAAAATTTAAGCCTTTTGACTTAAAAGTTAAATTCTATAATTTAATAAGAGACAGATGATTTCTCGTCAAACCGTTCATTCAAGCCTCTAATTAAGAGACTAATGATTATGCTACCTTTGCACGGTCAAAATACCGCGGCTCTTTAAAACCTTATCAGTGAGCAGGCCAGACTTCAAAATATAATCAAGAAGACATGTTTTTGATAAACAGGCGAAAATCAATTTTGCCTAATTCCTTATAATAAATTAACAATATAAAATATTATTAACAAATCTATATACTAATTTTATCATTATTATATTAATTACTTAATTAAACTAATAATCTTAATATAAAACCTAAAATAATTATAAAATCAAAAACAAAAATAATGAACTAAAACGTAATCAAAAAGATAGCTGATCTAAAGCTTACTATTAAATTTAAATTTACAAAATTATAGGAAAAATCTAGAGCTTATCCCCTAAATAATAAATAATTTAATATTTTTATTTATAAAAGTAAACAAAAACTATTAAATTTAAAAAATTAAATTTTTTCTTAAGAAACTAGATAACTTAGGAAACGATTAACATTTCATTTCTACAATTAACTCAAAAATAATTATGATACATTAAATATAAATTAATTGTAAATCAACCTAAATCGAGATTAATAAATAATTATTAAAAATTTAATAAACCCTGATACAAAAGGTACAATAAATTAAATTTACTTTTTAATAATTAAATAATTATTTCACAATCCAATTACATTACTAATTAACTATCATAAAAAAAATTAATTCTATAAAATATACTATAACAAAAATAAATAAAATTTCTTTTATTAAAAAATAAAATAACAAATAATAATCATAATAAAATAAATAATCAAGATATCCTGAATTGCACAGAATAAATATCAGTGTAAATGAAATACTTAACTAATAAGTTATATCTTGAAAATATTTCTAGATACACTTTCCAGTACATCTACTATGTTACGACTTATCTCATCTAAATTAAATTATAAACTTATAAATCAAAGTCAATATTAATAATGAGAGCGACGGGCGATGTGTACACACCTCAGAGCCAATATCAATTAAATTAAATATGTCAAATTACTATCAAATCCACCTTCATTAATAATATTTCAATATTAAATCCGTTATAAACAAAAATTTATTGTAACCCATCTCATCTTAATTATAAGCTGCACCTTGACCTGAAATAATTTATAATCATAAATTAAGAAAATTATAACTCTAAAAAGATTTTCTGATAACGGAGATATACAAACAAATAAATTAAGTAAAGTTAATCGTGTACTATCAATTACGAAATAGGTTCCTCTGAATGGAATAAGGTACCGCCAAATTCTTTGAGTTTAAAGATCATAACTAATACTACCCTGGTAAACATAATTAACGTTTAAAATAATAGGGTATCTAATCCTAGTTTATTATTTAAATTTCACAGATTCATAAAAAGAAATATAAAAAAATTTTAAATTTCACCTTAAAAATTTTTAATTTATCTCAAAATAAAGTTAACTGTTATAACCAATAATATTTACTTGTATTAATCGTATAACCGCGGCTGCTGGCACAAAATATGCCAATGATAAATCATTTGCTAAATCCAAAATCACTTGATTAATTAAATTAAACTACTTAAAAAAAGAACATTTAGTTTAACAAAACTTTCATATAATTCAAAGAAAAAGTAAATATTTAAGCAAGAATAAAACTTTTAATAAAAAAAATAAAAAATTAATCAAATAGAAAATATAATCATAATAAATTAAATATTTAAGAAATATTTATTATATAATCATTTCTTTTGCCTTAAAAATAGGACCCTATAATTTTTGATAAATATATGAATTAAAATAATCAATTCATATTATATAAATACAACTTATAATGATAAATTTGATTAAATGTAATATATTAAATTAATTATTTATATTAAATACACAAAAATTTTATAATATTTTATCTTTTAAGCTGTAAAAAGGCACAAAATTGAAAGAACCTCATTGAAATCCTACAATACCATATATAAATACAAAAAAACTTTAAATTAATATATAAAATACAGAAAATTACAAAAA